CATTACGGAGAAATTCTTTATGAGGGGGATACATTAGTTACATTTATATATGAAAAATCGAGATCCGGTGATATAACACAAGGTCTTCCAAAAGTAGAACAAGTGTTAGAAGTCCGTTCGATTGATTCAATATCGATGAACTTAGAAAAGCGGATTAAGAGTTGGAACAAGTGTATAACAAGAATTCTTGGAATTCCTTGGGGATTCTTGATTGGTGCTGAGCTAACTATAGTGCAAAGTCGTATTTCTTTGGTTAATAAGATTCAAAAGGTTTATCGATCCCAGGGGGTGCAGATCCATAATAGGCATATCGAAATTATTGTACGCCAAATAACATCAAAAGTTTTGGTTTCAGAAGAAGGAATGTCTAATGTTTTTTTACCTGGAGAACTGATTGGATTGTTACGAGCAGAACGAACGGGGCGTGCTTTAGAAGAAGCGATCTGTTATCGAGCGATCTTATTAGGAATAACTCGAGCATCTTTGAATACTCAAAGTTTTATATCCGAAGCAAGTTTTCAAGAAACTGCTCGAGTTTTAGCAAAAGCGGCTCTTTGGGGTCGTATCGATTGGTTGAAAGGCCTGAAAGAAAACGTTGTTCTAGGGGGGTTGATCCCTGCCGGGACAGGATTCAAAGGATTGGTGCATTGTTCACGGCAACATACCAACATTCTTTTTGAAAAAAAAAAAGAATTTATCTTTATTCGAGGGAGATATGAGAGGTATTTTCTTCTACCACAAGGAATTATTTGACTCTTCTATTTCAAAGAATTTMCATAATACATCTGAACGATCTTTTAGAGGATTTAATGATTCCTAATAGCGGATTCCTATTTTTAATTTAATTATTTGTTGTTTGCTGTAGTCATTTGATTTGGTAATTTGTTAACACTAATAATGATAATAATGAATAGAAAGTAATGACTTGACTCATGTATAAATGGCCAATCTCGGGTAGAAGAGAAGGTTCCATCGGAACAATTTTTTATTTTTGTTTAGGGTACCCCCTTTTTTTTAAGTGTGAAAAGAAATGGCAAAAAGATATTGGAACATCGATTTGGAAGAGATGATGAAAGCAGGAGTTCATTTTGGACATGGTACTCGGAAATGGAATCCTAGAATGGCACCTTATATTTCTGCAAAGCGTAAAGGTATTCATATTATAAATCTGACTAGAACTGCTCGTTTTTTATTAGAAGCTTGTGATTTAGTTTTTGATGCAGCAAGTAGGGGAAACCAATTCTTAATTGTTGGGACCAAAAATAAAGCAGCTGATTTAGTGTTGCGGGCTGCAATAAGGGCTCGGTGTCATTATGTTAATAAAAAATGGCTCGGCGGTATGTTAACAAATTGGTCCACTACAGAAAAAAGACTTCATAAGTTTAGGGACTTGAGAACCGAACAAAAGACAGGGAGACTCAACCGTCTTCCGAAAAGGGATGCAGCTGTGTTGAAGAGACAATTATCTCATTTGCAAACATATCTAGGCGGGATTAAATATATGACGGGGTTGCCTGATATTGTAATCATCATCGATCAGCAAGAAGAATATACGGCTCTTCGAGAATGTATCACTTTGGGAATTCCAACCATTTCTTTAATTGATACAAATTGTGATCCCGATCTCGCGGATATTTCTATTCCAGCAAATGATGACGCTATAGCTTCAATTCGATTCATTCTTAACAAATTAGTATTCGCAATTTGTGAGGGTCGTTCTAGCTATATACAAAATTCTTGATTAATAATAAGATAATTAAATCAATTTTTTTTTTTTGGGGGGGTCTCCCTGTATTTCGATTTATAGAATCGGTTACTACTCCTGAATCGTACAAAAGAAAAAGAGATAAAAATAACTGGGGCTATTCTGTGATTAGTTTAGTTGATATTCAAAACTTAAATATACAATTCAAGTAGATAAGTAAAAAAAGAAAAAAAAAAAAAGAAATCTTGAATCAAAATAATTTAAAGTTCTTATTTTTGTCAGAGGGCAATATGAATGTTCTATCATGTTCCATCAACACACTAATAAAAGAAGAAGGGTTATATGAGATATCTGGTGTAGAGGTAGGCCAACATTTCTATTGGGAAATAGGGGGTTTCCAAGTCCATGCCCAAGTACTTATTACTTCTTGGGTTGTAATTGCTATCTTATTAGGTTCCGCAGTTCTATCGGTTCGGAATCCACAAACCATTCCAACTGACGACCAAAATTTCTTTGAATTTGTCCTTGAATTCATTCGCGACGTGAGTCAAACCCAGATTGGAGAAGAATATGGTCCATGGGTTCCCTTTATTGGAACTATGTTTTTATTTATTTTTGTTTCTAACTGGTCAGGAGCTCTTTTACCGTGGAAAATTATCCATTTACCTCAAGGGGAGTTAGCGGCACCAACGAATGATATAAATACGACTGTTGCTTTAGCTTTACTCACATCAGTAGCCTATTTTTATGCGGGTCTTAGCAAAAAAGGATTAGGGTATTTCAGTAAATACATACAACCAACTCCAATTCTTTTACCCATTAACATCTTAGAAGATTTCACAAAACCCCTATCACTTAGTTTTCGACTTTTCGGAAATATATTAGCCGATGAATTAGTAGTTGTTGTTCTTGTTTCTTTAGTACCTTTAGTGGTTCCTATACCTGTCATGTTCCTTGGATTATTTACAAGCGGGATTCAAGCTCTCATTTTTGCAACGTTAGCTGCGGCTTATATAGGTGAATCTATGGAGGGTCATCATTGACTATTTTTTCAAATAGTCTTTTTTTAGGTTAGCCCAAGACAATGTATATATAATTTACTTAAAGTTAAAGTACTAACAAAAACAATTGTGATATTACGGAATTGTAATAAAAAAGGAAAGCGATCTAAAATCTCTTTTTCCGAAAATTTTCTTTAAATCCCTTGGTCTCAATTCTCAATTTCGGACGTGTGATTAAAAAGAAAAAAAAAGATTAAATAAAATTTTTTAGGGTGTTTTTTAGAACGATTCTTATTTTTAGTTAATTTCATTCAATTCAACGATTGACCAAAATCAAATTTGAATAAATACAAAATTGCATGAATTTAGCTGAATCACTGATATTTATTTCTACGCAATGAAAGAATTCGGATATTTCGATTCCATCTATGTGGGATAATAATAAATAAGAGGAACAGAAGAATTTACAAAAAAAAAACGCGATTCATAAAAAAAAGGGGTTGATTAAGAGAAGGAGGGAGTAGCTTTAGGTATCTGTAATCGAATATCTGTAATCGAATATCTATAATCCAATGGAATTGGGTGAAAAATTATAGAATAGTAGGTTTACGTTATGTAAGAAACACATGTATATGTGATATTTGATATTGACTAGAGTTAAAGACCGATCTAATCTGCCCCACTACTGTTGTGAATTTAGATTTAGATAGGGATTCAATTATAAGTTCTTCCTTTTCATCTTTGACTGTGAATTGTATGAATAAAACCATAAAAAGAAAAGAACGAAGGATTCAAAGAATGGTTCACAAAAAAGAAATGGGATAAAGATAAAAAAGTCGTATATATTATGGATTTCAAAAAATCCCGTGGATAGCAACTAATATCAAAGTAATTCTGATGGTTCAATAATATTATTATTTCAATTCAAATTATTGGTTATTTTGGCTGGATGAATCTTAGCGATGACTTAATTATAATTAAGTCTTAAGTCATTGGATGATTGTATCATTAACTATTTCTTTATTTTGGTGCGAGGAATTTATCATGAATCCACTGATTTCTGCTGCTTCGGTTATTGCTGCTGGGTTGGCTGTTGGACTTGCTTCTATTGGACCTGGAGTTGGTCAAGGTACAGCTGCGGGTCAAGCTGTCGAAGGTATCGCGAGACAACCTGAGGCAGAAGGAAAAATACGAGGTACTTTATTGCTGAGTCTGGCTTTTATGGAAGCTTTAACAATTTATGGTCTGGTTGTAGCATTAGCGCTTTTATTTGCGAATCCTTTTGTTTAATCCTATAAATCTGAAAATTTTGGATTTTTTTTTCGTAGTTTATTTTATGGACGGGGACTCACTCCTTTCTTTTTTGAATTCTATCAAGATTTCACTCCTACAATTATTCATTGCGACAACAATCCTTGGGAAGGACTAATTTGAGGATGGGGAATTAGCACATCGATTCGTTTTTTTCCTTCCCCTTATTATTTTAGTTCAATGGAAACTTTTTGTTAAGGAGTGTTGCAAAAAAAGGAGGTTTTTTGAAATTGACATCAAAGTTGGTCTCAAATTCGAGCTTAATTAGTAATTCTAATAAGTTAGTAATTCTAATAAGTCTCATTATTATTATTATTGATTGAAAATTTCCAATTTTTCGTTTTTTAAAATACATTTGTAAATAGAATAGATTTTGGATTCTGTTTACAAATATCCAAATAGGCAAATTTAATTAAATTTGAAATTATTAAATTGAATTTATTTTATTTTCAATAAAATAAACAAAAATACTAAATAAATAGAAGACGTGATACAATAAAAAAAAAGAACTCTGTCCTTTTTTTTAGTTTAGCTATAAGAGGAGATTATATGAAAAATGTAACCGATTCTTTCGTTTACTTGGGTCACTGGCCATCCGCCGGGAGTTTCGGGTTTAATACCGATATTTTAGCAACAAATCCAATAAATCTAAGTGTAGTCTTTGGTGTATTGATCTTTTTTGGAAAGGGAGTGTGTGTGAGTTGTTCATTTCAAGAATAGTCTGGATTCACCCAGTGACACTATAACTAGGAAAGAGTGCATAATCCCGCGAATTACTTCTGAATAAAATAAATTAAATCAAAAAAATCATATTTTAGAACCATAGCATTTCGTGATTCTTTGGTAAATCTACTTTACTTTGATTCTCTATTAACCAAAAATCTGGCACCATTAACATGGTTAAAGCTAAACCGTTTGAAGTTCAGATGCAGCATGGTACTCTTTCTACTATTGTAGTCTAATTAACAAATTAATACAAAAAA